ACCTATTTTTTTTTTATTTTGATTTGTGTGTAATGAGACTTTACTCTTGTTTTCTTTATTATTTATTGATAGGAATTCTCTTGTTAAGACCCTATGAATCAATTAAAACCACAGATTCATACTAGAACCACGATGAGTCAATAAAACCCTCCAAAACAAAAGAAAAAAGTTCAAAAATTCTCTGAGTAAGAACCTTTTGATCATCACTTAATTCACTGACTTTTTATAATGAAAATAATAAATGCAAAGAAACGTTTATCCTTTAATAATAAAAAAGAAGAAACGGGAGTTGGAAAAAAAAAATTTGTATTTATTACTTATAACTCTTTTTGGGGAGTCCGGCTGCGAGGTCTGATAAGTATGAATCATAGTTATAATATTTTTGAATTGATTTCATATATTGCGTGCTTCAGATACTAGACTAGACTGAATATCCAACGAAATAAAACCATTTTGATCAAGATGACAGATTTTTTTTCTGTAGTATCCATAGGATCAATTATAACAAGTCACACACTCATATTCCGGAAATACATAATAAAAAAAAAAAATTCCACGATCGAACTACCAAAGAAGAGTGGGATAAAAACGGGAGACCCACAATATTTCTATTGAGCAGTTATTTAGGGGTTCTTGTGAATCCAATCTAATTCATTGAAATTCCGTCCAGTAAAATGGAAGAATTATAAATCTCCAAAATAATAGACAAAAATATCGCAAATAGAGCCATCGCAATACCCATCAAAGGTGTAGTTCCCCAACCCGGAGCTACTTTCCCATATTCCGAATTCAATGGTTTCAGTAAATCCCCTACAATCGTTCGTCTTGGACCAGATCTAGAACTATCCTCAACTGTTTGTGTAGCCATAAATTCTATTTTGTATTGATTGAGATCTGTTGACTTTGTATACCATTCCATTGTAAATAAATAATCTTATCATAGATCCATTGTGGTCTTGAAATTATATAAAAATGGAAACAGCAACTCTAGTTGCCATCTCTATATCTGGTTTACTTGTAAGTTTTACCGGGTATGCCTTATATACTGCTTTTGGGCAACCCTCCCAACAACTAAGAGATCCATTCGAGGAACACGGGGACTAGTTGAAGTAAAGTAAAAAGCCTCCCAATATTGGGGGGCTCTTTACTTTACTTCAATTGATATAATGAAAAATCATTTCTTACTTTTTAGTTGGAACTTTAGGTGGTTCGCGAAAAAAGATAGCGAAAAAAATGATTCCTAGAGTCGAGACTAATAGGAATGTATAAACCAATGCTTCCATAGATTTAATTTCGGTTTACAATTATAGCTTCCATACCTATTTATTGGGGAATTTTTTCCGGATTCAAGTTCAAGATAAAAGTCAAAAAAACAAAAAAAAAAGTCAGCAATCCAAATCAAGATTTATCCGGTACTCTATCTATGTCAAATCACAAAAATAAAGGCAAAAAATAACCGAGCAATGTTATATCAGACTGCTTGTCTTCTTGTAGTTGGATCTCCAAGTTTTTGGAATGCACCAAATTCTACTTGCGCATCCAAATCTGGATCAATACCAGCAAAGACATCTCTGAACAAGGTTCTAGCACCATGCCAGATGTGTCCGAAGAAGAAGAGCAAAGCAAACGAAGCATGCCCAAAAGTAAACCAACCCCTTGGACTACTACGAAAAACCCCATCGGATTTCAAAGTAGCACGATCTAATTCAAAAATTTCACCCAATTGAGCACGTCTAGCATATTTTTTCACAGTAGCAGGCTCACTATAACTGATTCCATTGAGTTCACCGCCATAGAACTCAACAGTTACACCTACCTGTTCAACACTATACTTCGATTCTGCCCTTCTAAAAGGAACATCAGCTCTAACAATTCCGTCTCCATCTACCAAAACAACCGGAAATGTTTCAAAAAAAGTGGGCATACGACGTACAAAAAGTTCACGCCCTTCTTTATCTTTAAAAACGGGGTGTCCTAACCACCCAACAGCTATTCCATCTCCGTTGTCCATGGAGCCCGCTCTGAATAATCCACCTTTTGCGGGATTATTGCCGATGTAATCATAAAAAGCCAATTTTTCAGGAATTTTAGACCAAGCTTGGGATAAACTTTGATTTTCGGCTAGGCCAGCACCTACTCTTCGATATATTTCTTGCTGGAAGTATCCCTGATCCCATTGATAACGAGTAGGACCAAATAATTCAATGGGGGTTGTTGCTGAACCATACCACATAGTTCCAGCAACAACAAAAGCTGCGAAAAAGACAGCAGCAATACTACTGGAAAGGACTGTTTCAATATTTCCCATACGTAATCCTTTGTATAAACGTTGGGGCGGACGGACACTAAGATGGAACAGGCCCGCTAATATACCCAATGTACCTGCTGCAATATGATGAGAGGCTATTCCTCCCGGAACAAAAGGATCAAACCCTTCCACACCCCACGCTGGATTAACAGATTGTACCCTTCCGGTTAATCCATAAGGATCAGACACCCATATTCCAGGACCATATAATCCTGTTACATGAAATGCACCAAAACTAAAGCAAGCCACCCCTGCAAGAAATAAATGAATTCCAAAAATCTTCGGTAAATCCAAAGAAGGTTTTCCTGTACGTTCATCACAAAATATTTCTAGATCCCAATACACCCAATGCCAAATAGCGGCCAAAAAGCATAAGCCAGAAAACACAATATGTGCTCCGGCCACACCTTCGTAACTCCAAATACCCGGATTCGTTATAGTCCCTCCTGTGATACTCCAACCGCCCCATGAATTGGTTATTCCTAAACGAGTCATGAAGGGTATAACGAACATACCTTGTCTCCACATTGGATCAAGAACAGGATCAGAGGGATCAAAAACCGCTAATTCGTATAGAGCCATTGAACCGGCCCAACCAGCAACTAGAGCTGTATGCATTATATGAACAGAAAGCAAACGACCGGGATCATTCAATACGACGGTATGAACACGATACCAAGGCAAACCCATGGAAATACCCCTTTAGCAACGAAAAATAGACACTATGTAACTTTATTGCACTAAAAAAAAACGAGTAGGCGGCTATGGACCTCCCCCTTTCCGGGGATTATCTCAGAGAAAGGATTACTATTTGGTCTATGATTTTAGTAATAATGGAAAAATTAGGTTCGTAGGAAGAAAAAGAAGCAGATCTATTCTATACCCGATAAGTACCAATACGCAATGGTGAGTCGGAGTTGATCCTATTTTCTATGAGTGAATGCATACAGATTTGTTCATGATCAAAAAAAATACCTATTCAAAAGAATTTTCATTTATTCATTCTGTCTTCCTTTTTTATGAACTTATTCAATTTATATATAAAATATTATAAAAAAAGGTAAAATCTGATAAAGAAAAATCTGATTTATTAAGACAATAAACCTGTGGTTACGCTTCCATATTAAAGTGAGCTATAGTACTTAATTATTTATTTTTCTTTCATTTTATGCCTATTGGTGTTCCACAAGTACCTTTTCGAAGTCCTGGAGAGGAAGATGCATCTTGGGTTGACGTATAGTGCGACTTGTCAGATATATTGGGTCATATGGGATTTCCCCGTTCTCTCCCCCGATCGAGATATCCTCTCTTTCGCCCAAGAAAGATTGATTTTATTTTCAATAATTTGGAGCGTGAAGTGTAATTAGATCTATTTTTTTTTTGAGGGGGTATACAGATTAATCTTATCAATTAGAAAAATTTATGGTTTACTTGGTTGGACCAATAAAATGAAGTATCGAGGCTCCGTTTAGAAAAAACCCAATTTTGAATATATGAATTCGATAATTACTACTTGTATCATATTTTAGTTATAAATAGCAGTGATCTAAAACTGCTAATCAATCGAGTCATATGATGAATACGTTGAATATTTGCTATAAAAAACATAAAACTAATAAAAAAAAGAAAAAGAAGTCGTAGCACAAAGACATAGTATTTAGGCATTTGTCCTATATGTGCAAATCCAAATCAGGCGTATCTTTACTCGGAGTATAGCATAAACCTAACAGAATTGAAGTGAAGAAGCCCATTCAGAAACAAGAAAATTACATCGTAATTTCAATTGAATTTCGATGAAAGAATACATCAATGAAAAGTTCGGGCAATAAATTAAATGAATTCGTTTTTTTTTTATAGTATAGATAAAGGAGCCAAAACGAATCTTTCTTGAAAAAAAGGAAGGGCCCGTTCATTAGAAGTTAAAAATATCCCGCTAAAGACTGGAATCTAAACATTGATTCTTTTTTTTTTTCGAAATTTTTGTTGAACCGTATGCATCAAAAGGTGCATGTACGGTTCTTAAGGTATACAATTTGATCCTAATCAACCGACTTTATCGAGAAAGATTACTTTTTTTAGGCCAAGAGGTTGATAGCGAGATCTCAAATCAACTTATCGGTCTTATGGTATATCTCGGTATAGAGGATGATACCAAAGATCTGTATTTATTTATAAACTCTCCCGGCGGATGGGTAATACCCGGAGTAGCTGTTTACGATACTATGCAATTTGTGCGACCTGATGTACAGACAATATGCATGGGATTAGGCGCCTCAATGGGATCTTTTATTCTAGTCGGTGGAGAAATTACCAAACGTCTAGCATTCCCTCACGCTTGGCGCCACTGCTTTTTTTTAGTTCAATTTGAGACAAAAAATAAAACAAAACTATGCCTTCGCCATATAAAATATGAATATTAAGTAATAATAGCATGGCACTTTGAATTCGATAAGAGACCCTTTTTTATTCTTTTGTTTTTTCTAAATCCTGACGATTATGTATCGAAACAGTAGTATGAGATAAAAGGAATTTCCTATTTTATTTGATCTATCGAGGGACCCCTCTTTTTTCAGCGTCACAAACTTTTTTGTTTTCACAACAGAAGACTCTTAACCATATTTCGGTTATGAAAGAATATTCAAATAAATAAATCATTTTTTTTTTATTTTTTTATTTGAATTACAAAAAAAATAAACTTTGGGATTGCTCAATAAAAGACGACAAATAATAAAGCAACGGAGCCATCATAGTATTTCAAAATAACTTAAAAATAAAAGGAAGGGTGGTTATTGGATCATTTACTTCTCTGGGTCTAAGAGATCCTATATTTTCTATTCCTTTGATGGAGGGTCAAAATGAATTCCATTGTGAAGCCGTATGCAATGCACAAAAGATGCCTGTACGGTTGTTTCAATTTATTTATTGTTTTTCTCTTTAACTCATCATGTGAGATAGAGAAACCTTTTATTAAATCATCAGGGTAATGATCCATCAACCTGCTAGTTCTTTTTATGAGGCACAAACGGGAGAATTTATCTTGGAAGCGGAAGAACTACTGAAGTTGCGGGAAAGCATCACAAGAGTTTATGTACAAAGAACAGGCAAACCCTTATGGGTTATATCCGAAGACATGGAAAGGGATGTTTTTATGTCAGCAACAGAAGCCCAAGCTCATGGAATTGTTGATCTTGTAGCCGTTGAATAAAAAGGTATTTTTTGCAAATCCTCAATTTGAGATTTTATCTTCTTACTGGGTTTAATAGAATATTTTCTATTATCTATTAATTAATCTAGTATTATTAATACTATTAATTAGGAATATAGAATCTAGAACTAATTCATAATCATCCGGTTAGGATCGATCTAAACCAATTCATTATGTATATGATTCAACATGCCAACTATTAAACAACTTATTAGAAACACAAGACAGCCAATCAAAAATGTCACCAAATCCCCCGCCCTTGGGGGATGTCCTCAGCGTCGAGGAACATGTACTAGGGTGTATGTGCGACTCGTTCAGATCATAGACTGGCACAAAAGAAAGGAAAGTATTTTTCCAGTATCCATGATCAATACCAGTGAATGAATAGGATAGAATGGAAGAGCTACATTCAATATCTAAAAAAAAAAAAGATTTCTTGTACCCTTTATTGATTGTGTATCAAATTGATGGTTTATATTGGTGCAAATCCAATCACCCCCGTTTTCAATTTAAGATGAGAAAGAATTCTCCATTGGTAATAAATGCTTATCCATTACGCGGAGGAAATCCTATTTAACAGAAGGATTATACCCTTCTTCTTGCAAAAACGGACTAAGAGGGTTAGCTACCCGGCGAATCTTCATAATTAAATACCGTTACTGCATAGGTTAATCTCATTGTGAAAGAAGGATAATTCATGGGTAGAGCCAAAGAACGTGAACTGTACAAGTTAACAATAGAAAAGAACGAGCTCCGGTGTATAGAGAGGACCTCACCGTTTAAAAACTAACCATAGAAACGATGGAAACCACTATTTCTTTATCCATTTCTTTTTTTTTACGTTTACTATCTTTTTTTGATACTAAGTATCAAAATATCAATAAAATTTTTTATTATGAGATGAAATGTCTGCCCCCCCCAAAAAAAAATAGTGGTCGGGAAGGTTATAGTAGCAAAAGCCATTGGAATTTTTTTTTTTATACATTGGAAAAATCCGTTTTGTTATTAAGAGACTAGGAAAGGAATAACTGAAAGAAAAGAAATCAATTAGTTATTCATCAAAGTTTTTTTTTATTCAATGACCAGAATTAAACGAGGATATATAACTCGGAGACGTAGAACAAAAATTCGTTTATTTGCATCAAGTTTTCGAGGGGCTCATTCAAGACTTACTCGAACTATTACTCAACAGAAAATAAGAGCTTTGGTTTCATCCTATCGGGATAGAGTTAGGAAAAAAAGGGATTTTCGTCATTTATGGATTGCTCGAATAAATGCAGTAGGTCGAGACGGTAAAGTATACTATAATTACAGTGGATTAATGTACAATCTGTACAAGAAGCAGTTGCTTCTTAATCGTAAAATACTCGCACAAATCGCTATATTAAATAGGAATTGTCTTTATATGATTTCAAATGAGATTAGAAAATAAGAAGAGTGGGAAGAATCCGTCGGAATAGTTTCAATGGAGTTCCCTGCAGAATGAACTCCGGGAAGGTAGAGTAGAAATTAGCATGATAAATATCATCAAATTGTCAAAATGAACAAAGATGCTCAATAAAAAAAAAGATGGATTCTGCTTCCCTGATTCTTTTTTGTTATTCTTACAACACTAAAATAAAATCTGGGTTCTCGTATTTTTTGAACAAAGCATCAATCCTATTTTGAGCGTTTAGATTTGAATTTGGATTCAATTGAAAGGTAAGTTTATTTATTTCTAGTTCTAAGACCAATAGTTCTAGCGATTGCCTCGTTTCTTTCAAATTGTTTTTCATTATTAAGAAAAGGTAACAAAGATAAAATACGAGCTTGTTTTATAGCAATAGTAATTAATCGTTGCTGTTTTAAAGTCAATCTATTTACTCGTCTAGATAATATTTTTCCTTGTTCACTAATAAATCGACTAATTAAACTCATGTTTCTATAATCAATTCGATCCCCCGATTGAATCGGGGGCAAACGCCTACGAAAAGATCGTTTGGATTTAAGAAGGAGTCGCTTTGATTTATCCATGGTTTGTTTATTCCTTATCCCGAAAATCCTATTTCAATCGGATCAAAACAACCAATTTAGAATTAAGAAATAGGATTTCTTTTTTTTTTTTGAATAGAAAATCTATTTTCTATATGTAATTTTTCATTTTCCTTGGAATGGAAGGGTTACACGCAGACGGATCTATTTCTTTATCTCCCCATGAATCGTATGTTTGTAACAACAGGGACAGAATTTTCTCAATTCCAATCGACTAGGTGTATTGCGTCGATTCTTTTGAGTAATATATCTGGAAATCCCCGTTGATTCTTTATTAGAAATGTTTCGAACACAACTAGTACATTCCAAAATAACCGTTACTCGGGCATCTTTACCCTTGGCCATGAACCTCCTTTGTATTTTTGATTTACGCAACTATTTCATTTTTAGATCCAAAACAAAATGACGAAAAGAAAAAAGGAACGAAAAAAGAAGAAGTTGCTAAAACGATGAAAGATTTCGTTGCAATCATATTATAGTAATAATAAGTAATACAAGGATTTCAAAATTGAGAATAGCAGTACAGTATTTCATTTTTCATTTCAGTATCTTGTATTATATTTTTGTGCTAGCCATCCAATTTTTATTTCCGTTATCACTCGTTTATTAATTGAATTGGAACCTAGACCCAGGTCCGAGTTTGACTGAGGTTGAATCCACTTTTATTCTTTCTCTTTTCTTTTTATAACTTTATAACTTATTTTTTATTCTAATAACAAAAAAAGAAGGATAAGGGGAGAGGATTAGTCACAGATATTTGATTGTAGCTCTAATCTTCTTCACCCCTTCCCGGGTTAACAACTAGAATGGGTTAATCACTAGAATGAAAAAAAGGGGAATATCAACGCATCTGGGAATAAACGATTGATCTCTATCAATAGACCCGCTAAAGATCCGAACCAGAGAGTACTTACTACTGGTGCCACGGAGAGATATGTTTTTAGATCTCTCATTTTAAAAACTCCTTCTTTCTTTTTTATAGTAATTTGTACTACATAATGGTAATACATATATGATCAGATGTCTATATAGTTCCGCTTATATTGTGCACGAACTCTCTAATTGAAATTGAAATCTACAACAATTCGGTAAATATTTTTTTTTTCTAAAAAAAAAGAATATGTCCCTTTCCGCCTCAACATTAGCTAAAAATATTGATTTTTTTATGGCGGGTTTCATAGTTATTTCATGCGTATATAATTCTTTTTATTATTATATGGTATGTATGTTATATGATATGAAACAAAAAAAAAGAAGAAATGGCAATAGAATTTGTTTATATCAAATTAGGAAATAAAAAAAAATGTTGGAAAACAAGACAGGGATTCTCTACAATGACACTGTAGACCAATTGAAAGGGATGTAGCGCAGTTTGGTAGCGCGTTTGTTTTGGGTACAAAATGTCACGGGTTCAAATCCTGTCATCCCTACTACCTATTACTTTTTCTTCTGAACAGTAAAAAGGAATCAATTGAGATCGATTACAATTCAACATAAATAATTAATCTTTTCTCTCATTTTATCATATACTATATGATAGTATATACATGCAAGATATATTAGGATTACTTTTCTTTTATTGAAAATAACGCGCTCTTAGTTCAGTTCGGTAGAACGTGGGTCTCCAAAACCCGATGTCGTAGGTTCAAATCCTACAGAGCGTGATTGCATTCTTGTTATTGGTAGGTCCAAATTGTACTGAAATAATTGAACAGCAAGCTGAATTTGACCCCCTATGAGTTCAAGCAAGTAGGAGGTCAAGCAAAAAAATACATGTTAATTAATCAAAGGTCCAACTGGTCACCACGTCTGTATTGTAAATATGCAGTTACAAATAATCCAGCCAAAGTAATAGGAATTAGACCTAATACGATTCCAAATAGAAAAACTTCAATCATTTCAATTTATTTGCACCAGAAGAAAAAAAGGAGAGGTAATATCGATCCTTAAATATTAATATGTATTGTCCATGAATCTCAATGATCAATAATTGGAAATTGACAAGATAACGAACTCTAGAATATATAAAATATATGGAATACCCCACAAATCCTTCTTTTTTATGAATTGTACAGTTAATTAATTTTAAATAAGTCGTATCTTGCTCAGACCGATAAATAGAGCTGAGGTTATAGTTAAAACCACTAATAGAAAACCGAAATAACTAGTTAGAGTAAGCATGAAGAGGCTAAATGAAATCAAATTTATTATTTTCATACATATGTTTATAAAGCACTTGCCTAAGTTTCCATATTTGAAAAATATGAGATAAGCAAAAATACCAATTGAAAAAAAAAATGCAATTGAAAATTTTTGATTTATCAATTATTGTCATTATAGACAAATGATACTAACAAAAATAGAGTTATATAGATAAGAACTCTATTTGTCATCTGTCTATCTATCTCGGGATTTCCAATCAACAGATTCCTTGAATTGGTCAACTCTTGAGTTGA